TTCCTTCTTGTATCATCAAACCGTCACCCATTAATACAACACCAACATTATTTGATTCTAAATTAAGAGCAATACCTATGGTACCCTCCTCAAATTCTACTAATTCACCTGCCATTACTTCATCAAGACCATAAATACGAGCGATCCCATCGCCCACTTGAAGTACGGTACCGGTATTTACAATCTTTACTTCTCTATTATATTGCTCAATACGTTCACGGATAATATTACTAATTTCGTCGGCTCTAATGGTTACCATGAGTATTGTCCTAATTCTTTTTTTGGAAGAAAAAAAAAATAATGCCTATCGTAATCGTAAGTAAAGGACTAATCAGTTATTTCTTTCATCGTATCAAACATACCAATATTTGCATTAATGGTACGTAAATGTAACTCATTACTCAAACAAGTATTTAGGGTTCCTATAGCTCCTTGTAAAGCTTGTAGGAAAACCCGTTGTCGGACTTGATTAATTGCTCTTTGTTGCTCAAAATGAATGGTTTCATTTTTGTAATTTTCTAATTGTTGCAAAGTCTTATAAGTTGAATTAATCAAATTTAATTTTTCTCGTTCGATTTCAGAGTATCCATTCACGCGAAACTGATCGGCTTCCATTTCTACTTTACGTAAGCGAGCTCGGGCGTTTTCCAATTGTTGAATAGCTCCTTCACGTAGTTCTTCTGAATTTCGAATAGTATTTAATATCCTCTGCTTTCGGTTATCTAATAAATCATTTAATGAAAGTAGATTATCTTTCCATTCATTTAAAAAAAAAAAAGTTCTATGATCCCTTCCCGAACCAAACATGAATCTTTCGATTCATTTGGCTCTCATGCTCACTTATTCCAATCATTTATCAATGATTTATGGGACGTTATTTAATTGCCCTATTTTTCATGGAATGAGCCTATCCTCTCCCGCTTTTTTCTATTCAATTCATATTCAATATATATTTCTATCGAAAAGGATCACCAATCCAAGACCAAAATATTCGGAGGATTCTTCTGACCAATGAAAAATATATAATTGTCAGCAAAGTTGTTTCTTTTTTTTTCTTCAAATCCAAAGAATTCTTATTACTTTATACGTAGGTTATCAATTCTGCATTATAAAAAAAAGGACTCAAATCATTTTATCGACATGAGTGTTTTATATCGAAAAAAGTCTAACTATTTGAAAAAAATCTTTTTTTGTATTAATTTTTTAATTAGACTAAAACTACAGTAGTAGAAAGAGTACCATGCTGCATATGAACTTCAAACAGTTTAGCTTTAACCATGTTAATGATCCCAGATTTTTGGTTGATAGAGAATCAAAGTAAAGTGGATTTGCCAAAGAATCACGAAATGCTATGGTTCTAAAATATGATTTTTTTGATTGAATTTATTTTATTCAGAAGTAATTCGCGGGATTATACACTCTTTCCTAGTTATAGTGCCACTGGGTGAATCCAGCTTATTCTTGAAATGAACAACTCACACACACTCCCTTTCCAAAAAAGATCAATACACCAAAGACTACACTTAGATTTATTGGATTTGTTGCTAAAATATCGGTATTAAACCCGAAACTCCCGGCGGATGGCCAGTGACCCAAGTAAACGAAAGAATCGGTTACATTTTTCATATAATCTCCTCTTATAGCTAAACTAAAAAAAAAGAAGTCTGTCCTTTTTTTTTTATTGTATCACTTCTTCTATTTATTTGTATCACTTCTTCTATTTTTTTAGTGTTTTTTTTAGTTTTTAGTATTTATTTATTTTTTTTTTTATTTATCTTATTTTTTTTTTTATTGAAAAAAAAATGGAATTTAATAATTTCTAATTCAATTCAATTTGCCTATTTGGATATTTGTAAACAGAATCAAAAATCTATTCTATTTACAAATGTAGTTTAAAAAATGAAAAATTGGAAATTTTCAATAATAATAATGAGACTTATTCGAATTAATAATTAAGCTAGAATTTGAGACCAAGTTTAATATCAATTTCAAAAAACCTACTTTTTTCGCAACACTCCTTAAAAAAAAAATTCCATTGAACTAAAATAATAAGGGGAAGGAAGAAAGCGAGTCGATGTGCTAATTCCCCATCCTCAAATTAGTCCTTCCCAAGGATTGTTGTCTCAATGAATAATTGTAGGAGTGAAATCTTGATAGAATTTAAAAAAGAAAGGAGCGAGTCCCCGTCCATAAAATAAACTACGAAAAAAAAATCCAAAAATTTCAGATTTATTTTCAGATTTATTCTTTAGAGGATTAAACAAAAGGATTCGCAAATAAAAGCGCTAATGCTACAACCAGGCCATAAATTGTTAAAGCTTCCATAAAAGCCAGACTAAGCAATAAAGTACCTCGTATTTTTCCTTCTGCCTCAGGTTGTCTCGCGATACCTTCGACAGCTTGACCCGCAGCTGTACCTTGACCAACTCCAGGTCCAATAGAAGCAAGTCCAACAGCCAACCCAGCAGCAATAACCGAAGCAGCAGAAATCAGTGGATTCATGATAAATTCCTCGCACCAAAATAAAGAAGTAGTTAATGATACAATCATCCAATGACTTAAGACTTAATTAGAATTAAGTCATCGCTAAGATTCATCCAGCCAAAATAACTAATAACTTGAATTGAAATAATAATATTATTGAACCATCAGAATTACTTTCAATATTAGTTTCTATCCACGGGATTTTTTGAAATCCATAATATATATACGACTTTTTTATCTTCATGCCATTTCTTTTTTGTGAACCATTCTTTGAATCCTTCGTTCCTTTCTTTTTATCGTTTTGTTTTATTCATACAATTCACAGTCAAAGATGAAAAGGAAGAACTTCTAATTGAATCCCTATCTAAATCTAAATTCATGCAATTTTTTATTTATTAAAATTTGATTTTGGTCAATCGTTGAATTGAATGAAATTGACTAAAAGTGAAAATCGTTCTAAAAAACACCCTAAAAAAATTTATTTAATCTTTTTTTTTCTTTTTAATCACACGTCCTAAATAGATACCAAGGGATTTTATTTAAGGAAAATTTTAGGAAAAAGAGCTTTTAGATCACTTTCCTTTGTTATTACAATTCCTTAATATCACAATTGTTTTTGCTAATACTTTAAGTAAATTATATATACATTGTCTTGGGCTAAGCTAAAAAAAGACTATTTGAAAAAATAGTCAATGATGACCCTCCATAGATTCACCTATATAAGCCGCAGCTAACGTTGCAAAAATGAGAGCTTGAATCCCGCTTGTAAATAATCCAAGGAACATGACAGGTATAGGAACCACTAAAGGAACTAAAGAAACAAGAACAACAACTACTAATTCATCGGCTAATATATTTCCGAAAAGTCGAAAACTAAGTGATAGGGGTTTTGTGAAATCTTCTAAGATGTTAATGGGTAAAAGAATTGGAGTTGGTTGAATGTATTTACTGAAATACCCTAATCCTTTTTTGCGAAGACCCGCATAAAAATAGGCTACTGATGTGAGTAAAGCTAAAGCAACAGTCGTATTTATATCATTCGTTGGTGCCGCTAACTCCCCTTGGGGTAACTGGATAATTTTCCACGGTAAAAGAGCTCCTGACCAGTTAGAAACAAAAATAAATAAAAACATAGTTCCAATAAAGGGAACCCATGAACCATATTCTTCTCCAATCTGGGTTTGACTCACGTCTCGAATGAATTCAAGGACAAATTCAAAGAAATTTTGGTCGTCAGTTGGAATGGTTTGTGGATTCCGAACCGATAGAACTGCGGAACCTAATAAGATAGCAATTACAACCCAAGAAGTAATAAGTACTTGGGCATGGACTTGGAAATCCCCTATTTGCCAATAGAAATGTTGGCCTACCTCTACACCAGATATCTCATATAACCCTACTTCTTTTATTAGTGTGTTGATGGAACATGATAGAACATTCATATTGCCCTCTGACAAAAATAAGAACTTTAAATTATTTTGATTCAAGATCTGTCTTTTTCTTTTTTTACTTATCTACTTAAATTGTATATTTGAGTTTTGGATACCAACTAAACTAATCACACAATATCCCCAGTTATTTTTATCTCTTTTTCTTTTGTACGATTTAGGAGTAGTAACCGATTCTATAAATCGAAATAAAGGGAACCCTCCCCACCCCAAAAAAAGGTTGATTTATTTATCTTATTATTAATCAAGAATTTTGTATATAGCTAGAACGACCCTCACAAATTGCGAATACTAATTTGTTAAGAATGAATCGAATTGAAGCTATAGCGTCATCATTTGCTGGAATAGAAATATCCGCGAGATCGGGATCACAATTTGTATCAATTAAAGAAATGGTTGGAATTCCCAAAGTGATACATTCTCGAAGAGCCGTATATTCTTCTTGCTGATCGATGATGATTACAATATCAGGCAACCTCGTCATATATTTAATCCCGCCTAGATATGTTTGCAAATGAGATAATTGTCTCTTCAACACAGCTGCATCCCTTTTCGGAAGACGGTTGAGTCCCCCCGTCTTTTGTTCGGTTCTCAAGTCCCTAAACTTATGAAGTCTTTTTTCTGTAGTGGACCAATTTGTTAACATGCCGCCGAGCCATTTTTTATTAACATAATGACACCGAGCCCTTATTGAAGCCCGCGACACTAAATCAGCTGCTTTATTTTTGGTCCCAACAATTAAGAATTGTTTTCTCCTACTTGCTGCATCAAAAACTAAATCACAAGCTTCTGATAAAAAACGAGCAGTTCTAGTAAGATTTATAATATGAATACCTTTACGCTTTGCAGAAATATAAGGTGCCATTCTAGGATTCCATTTCCTAGTACCATGTCCAAAATGAACTCCTGCTTTCATCATCTCGTCCAAATCGATGTTCCAATATCTTTTTGCCATTTCTTTTCACACTTAAAAAAAAAGGGAAGGTACCCTAAACTAAAATAAAAAAATTGTTCCGATGGAACCTTCTCTTCTACCCGAGATTGGCCATTTATACATGAGCCAAGCCATTACTTTCTATTCATTATTATTTTTATTAGTGTTAAGAAATTACCAAATCAAATGACTACAACAAACAACAAATAATTAAATTCACAAAATAGGAATCCGCTATTAGGAATCATTAAGCTATTAGGAATCATTAAATCCTATAAAATAAAAGATCGTTCAGATGTATTATGTAAATTCTTTGAAATAGAAGAATCAAATAATTCCTTGTGGTAGAAGAAAATATCTCTCATATCTCCTTCGAATAAAGATAAATTCTTTCTTTTTTTTTCCAAAAGAATGTTGGTATGTTGCCATGAACAATGCACCAATCCTTTGAATCCTGTCCCGGCGGGGATCACCCCCCCTAGAACAACGTTTTCTTTCAGGCCTTTCAACCAATCGATACGACCCCGAAGAGCAGCTTTTGCTAAAACTCGAGCAGTTTCTTGAAAACTTGCTTCGGATATAAAACTTTGAGTATTCAAAGATGCTCGAGTTATTCCTAATAAGATGGCTCGATAACAGATCGCTTCTTCTAAAGCACGCCCCGTTCGTTCTGCTCGTAACAATCCAATAAGTTCTCCAGGTAAAAAAACATTAGACATTCCCTCTTCCGAAACCAAAACTTTTGATGTTATTTGGCGTACAATAATTTCGATATGCCTATTATGGATCTGCACCCCCTGGGATCGATAAACCTTTTGAATCTTATTAACCAAAGAAATACGACTTTGCACTATAGTTAGCTCAGCACCAATCAAGAATCCCCAAGGAATTCCAAGAATTCTTGTTATACACTTGTTCCAACCCTTAATCCGCTTTTCTAAGTTCATCGAGATTGAATCAATCGAACGGACTTCTAACACTTGTTCTACTTTTGGAAGACCTTGTGTTATATCACCGGATCTCGATTTTTCATATATAAAAGTAACTAATGTATCCCCCTCGTAAAGAATTTCTCCGTAATGCCCATGAACCCTTGCTCCTGGAGTAGCCAAATAGGGCTTAGCGGATCTTATTACTATAGAATCAACTTGAACAATTAAAACTTGACCCGATTTTAGGTGTGGTCCTTTTTTGGCTATACATACATTTTCACAAATAAATTGTCCAAGACTAATTATTGTGGACGTTTCTGCACAATAATTATGATGATAATTTTGATGAAGAAAATACCAATTCAAATTGAATGGATTCAAAATGATGTTACTGTATGGATCGAGATTAGAAATTCTTCCGTTTTCATCGATTAAATAATATTTAATTACTTCAAAAATATGTTTTAAGTTGTCAAGTTGCAAATATTTAAGTACTGAGATCTGATTATAAGTTAGTAAAGGCAAAAATGAATAAAAATTCGCAATTTGAATGGCTGTTCCTAAGGGGCCCGACGAATTTGTAATTTGAATTAGAGGATTTTTTTGAATTGATTGGTTTATCACATTGTGATATTTTCCATGATTAAATGGACCCATTCTAAAACAATTAGATGATGATAAAATTATCAAAGATTGGGATTCCTTGTTTCTATTTAAGAATATACGAATAGTTCCGTGATTTTGTCTAAGTGAGTGTTGAATGCTGGCCTTGGAATAAATGGAATAAAACGGATTGATGTGATCTGCAGAGATCAATCCCGAATTTGACGGATTATTCCTTTTTCTTATATACGAAATATGGGATTTCACTAAGCCGATTCTTATGAAATATCGAATCAACCTTTTTGTACTTACTTCAACAAAGAAAGCACGGACCTCTTTGAGAGAAGAATTTTTGTTGTCTTGGTCCCAATTCAAGACTAAACAAGTTCGAACCAATTGAATACTTGTGTCAGAAATTCCTCGAGTTGGTTTGCCATTTCCATAAAGGATATAGTTGACAACTCGAAGTTGCATATTATCCTTTTCCCGAAAGAGATCTTGTGGGAAGAGTGTTGCTAAATTTATACTGTCCACTATCTCATATGTGGCTACGGGTCGCAACAAAACAAAAAACTTTTTCTTGGTTGGTGTGATCCGTTGGACATAAATCCAATTTTGAAATTTTTTTGATTTCTTAAAGTTTTTTTTTTCCCTTCCTCGCGGTATCAAGATCCCACTGTGTCGGGATATCTTATCTGTCTTGTCCGGAAAGTGGATATCCCCCGAAAATATTTTGAGTTCAATCCTTTTTTTTTTTCTCTCCACTCGGACCAATCCACTGACTTGGCTTCTTATATTTAAAGTGATTCGTGTATCGACTGCAATGATACTATAGTTCTGTACCATTATGGAAGAAGATTCGGGTAAAATATGTACTTCCTCAGGAATGAAAAAAAATCGATCTACTTTCATTTTGTATTTTGTCTTCAATTTTTTGACTCCTCGATACTCAATGATATCCTCTTTTTGGATGATTGAGTCCGCCTCTCTAGTCCCATATTTAAGAATTCCGGAACTCTTTCTTCTGTATCTAGGATCATCAAAAAAAGCAAAAATACTATTTCTACGGAAAATACCATTTATGGGTATTTCAATCGAGATACCTGAATGCGGTAGGAATTCTTTTTCTTGTTCTTGAATCGATTGGAATGGAATGAGAAATCGATTTCTTCGCCTCTTTGCTAATAAATCCGAGTTCTCATCAAAAAAAGCAGAATATATGAGATTAGAATGACTAGTACCTATGATTCCATTCAATTCTGAATAATCGGGAATCCCAGATTTTTTTTTATCAGAAAAATCCGAACTCAAAAATTTGTGGCTCACTTGATCATTATTCAATGAGAGGTTAGAAATAGACTTTCTTTCAACGGAAAGAGAGGGTATGTTCATTTGATCTTGATCTTTGTGGATTGAAAAAAGGATTAGACTAGATCCACATGAACCTCCTGATAATATCCATAAATGACTTGTTTTTGGTAAGAGATGGACATTACTATATGTAAATTCGGGTGCATGGTACACATCAGTACTCCAATGCATTTCTCCCTCTGAGTCCGAATAAATATGTTTTCGAACCCTCTCTTTAAAATGTTTAAAATGAAAAGTGTATGTTCCCTCGCGAATCTCAGCAATCACTTGTTCTGATTCCACATATTGATCATTTTGAACTAAAAGAAAACTTTTTGGTGGAATAGTCACGCTATATATAATATCTTCACTCTCAATAATTACAGACAAGTCTATATAACATAGAAAGGCAGGATGCCCGTGACGTGTACGTGTAGGATGAACCAAATCCTCATTGAATTTGATTTTTCCATTATAAGGAGCTCGTACATGTTCTGCAGTACCTCCTGTAAATACTCCACCGGTATGAAAAGTTCTTAATGTTAGTTGAGTCCCTGGTTCTCCAATAGATTGACCGGCAATAATACCTACAGCTTCCCCCAATTCAACTAGGTCACCATGAGTGGGACTCCGACCATAACATAATCGACAGATCCAAGATGTACTCCGACAAGTAAAGGGAGTTCGAATAGATATTGATTGTGTTCCAAAGTTTATGAATCGATTGACAAGTCCAATCCCAAGATCTTGATTTCGAAAGGCGATACATCGGGAACCTATATATATATCATCTGCTAAGACACGACCAATTAATGTTTGGATAAAAATTCTTTCTGACATCATCCTATTTTTATTTTGAGGACTCACAGAAATCCCTCGGATGGTGCCACAATCTGTTCTACGTACAACAATATGTTGAACTACTTCAACAAGTCTACGCGTAAGATATCCAGCATCTGATGTGCGTACAGCAGTATCCACAACTCCTTTACGAGCTCCGTAGCAAGAAATAATATATTCTGTTAAAGACAGTCCTTCGCGTAAATTGCTTTGAATAGGTAAATCAATCATTTGTCCTTGGGGATCCGACATTAATCCTCTCATACCTACTAATTGATGTACTTGAGATGCATTTCCCCTAGCTCCCGAAAAAGACATCATATGGACTGGATTGAAAGGGTCAGTCATCCTAAAATTAGGATTCATTTCTTGTCGCAAATATTCACTTGTAGCATACCATATCTCAATCGATTGGCGTAATTTTTCTACCGCATGTACATTACCATAATGATGGTGTTTTTCTAAAATCAAACTTTGTTGTTCAGCATCTTGGACAAGCCATCCCTTAGAAGGTATCGTTAAAAGATCATCAATTCCTAATGAAATTGATGTAGCAGTAGCTTGCTGGAAACCTAGAGTCTTTACTTGATCCAGGATGTGGGATGTATATGCCATTCCGAAGTGATCTATTAATCGGCTAATAAGTCGTTTAATGGCAGTTCCATCTATCACTTTATTGTGAAATACCAGATTGGCCTGTTCCGCCATAAGTACCTCCATATTCTGCTGAATGGGATTCGACAATGAGTTTGAGTCAATGATTGCAAAACTTCCTTTTCTCGATCTTGATTTGCGTAGAATTTTAGGTCGGGAACTAGGGTCCGAGTTGAATCGCATAGGCCCGAATTCACACTGGTGTCCTGGAATTACTTAGTTTAGATACCATATTATTAGGTATCATATGAGCAGGCTTGAGAAAAACCTTGTATAGCTTCTTCAATTTCTCGATAAAAAGAAATATGACCAACTGTGGTTCGAATGTATATACAAAAAGTTTCTTTTTTTACACTTCTTACTATTAGATAGTGTGCATAAATTTCATGATAGGTACCAAAAGATTCATAGTGAACTTCGATGGGAACTTCTCTTGAAGCAAGAACGCGTTGATCTAATTGCCACCGAAGCCACAAAGGACTATCTAAATTGATTCTTTTCTGCCGATAAGCTCCAATTGCATCATAGGAATTGCAAAAAAAGGGTTCTTTCATATACTTATAGTTTGGTTCGTGAATTCTTTCATTTTGATAGTTTTTTCGATTACATGGATTATACCTATTTGCACAAATACCTCGACGAGTGCCACTCGTTAATACATAGAGTCCAATAAGCATATCTTGAGTTGGTACAGAAATGGGATCTCCAATAGCTGGAGACAAGAGATTCATATGAGAAAACATAAGTAAACGAGC